CAAGCAAAAAAAAGACTCTTAATGCTCCGGGCGAAAAGATGAAATCTTGGATTTTTGCGCATATCCCAATCCTTATTGATTATCTCATCACAGTTAAAATTTTCTTTTTAATTTTTACTTTTTTTTATAAGTTCATTGAAGAAGTTTTATTTGCTCAGTAAGTTACTCCCACCCCTTTTTTTGTTTGTCCACTACTTCTTATGAATCGAAACAAACGAGTTCCGATAGAACTGGAAAATCAAATAAATAGTAATCTTTGACGAACAGGATCAATAATCATTATTATTTCCACACAAGAAAAGGAATTTTCCACCCTTTTCTTGTGTGGAAGATTAGGAAGACGAGTAATCCCTCCTAGAATCATTTGTTCCTTTCATTTATCCGCGTGTATTCTCCTCCTACTTATGCCTATTATCTATTAGAATTCGATTCTATTAGGTACAAAAAAACTATTGATACATTACATGGCATTTACAATCTGCCAATGGGAGGCCTAGCATAGTCACAACACTCCCATTTTGATTGAAAAAAAGAAGGGGGGATCAAGTAGTCTTCTTCACAATATACATACTATTGCTAGGAATGGGATACAAGAAATTTCCGGCATCTCGCAGAAAAACAGTATAAACAAAGCAAGCAAAACATTTTCCATGATTTTTTTGAATCATACATAATTGCATCGATCACAACAATTCGGCTCTTTTTACCAGCTTGATGAATCCGTGGATCTAGAAATTCATTTCGGACAATTGAACCTTCTCAAACTGTTTCTTTTTTAGAACCAAAAAGATTTGTGCCAGAATAACAGATGCCAAGAAGAACAACAAACCTTGGACACGTAATGGATCTTGAAGTACTATTTCTGCATCTCCCTGACCAAATCCACCCACATTGGGATTACTCGTTAATGGTTGATCAAGCTTGATAGATTCACCCTCTGAAACAAGAATTTCTGGTCCTGGAGGTATAATATCAACCACTTGGTGTCCATCCGATGCGTCAGCTATGGTTATTTCATACCCCCCTTTTTCTTTACGTACTATTCTGCTTACTATACCTGCTGCTGTAGCATTATAGACTGTATTGTTACTCTTGTTCCCATCGGGATAAATCTGACCTCTTCCCCTGTTCCCACCTACATATATGGGATACTTTAAGAAGTGAACGTCTTTCTTAGTATCAGGGTCCGGGGAAAGAATGGGAAAGACGATTTCACTATATTTCTGACCAGGAACAGGACCTACCACAAGAATATTTCTTTTAGTGGGGCGATAACTCTGAAAAGACAGATTGCCTATCTTTTCTTTCATCTCGGGAGAAATACGATCGGGGGGAGCTAATTCGAATCCCTCGGGTAAAATAAGAACAGCCCCCACATTCAAAGCCCCCTTTTTCCCATTAGCAAGAACTTGTTTCAGTTGCATATCATAAGGGATTCTAACAACTGCTTCAAATACAGTATCAGGAAGCACAGCTTGTGGAACCTCAATATCCACGGGCTTATTAGCTAAATGGCAATTGGCGCATACAATACGCCCAGTTGCTTCTCGTGGATTTTCATAACCCTGCTGCGCAAAAATGGGATATGCATTTGAAATAGATGTCCGAGTTATGACATATATCATGATCGATACGGAAATGAATCGAGTCATCTGTTCCTTTACCCAAGAAAAGGTATTTCTATTTTGCATGGTCCAATTATTGATCCCGGAAATTTCTACAATAAATTAGGTAGGTAGCTAGTATAGTTCCCTATCCACGATTCTGCCATTGTACTGGAGGGGGAATCCCTTAGACGGGTAGAAGTATAAAGAGTGAGTCAGATTAAAAATGGTTTGTTTATGTACGAAGTAACATTCGGATTTGATTGATATCGGCAGATCAAATGAGTTCTTCATTCATTCATTGAATGATAAACCACTACAAGTGAAGGAGATACACGATTTAAATAATGGAAGATCCAATATTTCAAAATTGTATCTAGAATGACTGGAAAAGTGGAAACAAGACCAGATATAATTTGATTGTTATGAGCAAATCCAAAATCTTTGTAGACCGAACCAATCATTAGTTCCCAACCATGGGGCGAGTGGAATCCGATACATAAATCAGTTAATAAAAGAATAGAAAAAGCTTTTATTGTGTCGCTTAAGTTATAGAGGAATTCCTGAACCCAAGAATTAAGAATGACAAGTTCTTCATTACCCAGAATAGAATAACCACTTAGAATAGCAAAACAGATTATATTTGTCGAGAAATGCAAAATTATATGGATATGATCTTCATTGTGCATTTTGACCAATTGTATTGTTTCTTTGTGGATTCCTATACGAAGCTTTTGTATCTGTGTCTCCGGGTACTCCTTTATCATTTCGTCCAACAGGAATAGTTGTTCTAATTCTATGAATCTTTCTAGAACGTTCTTCTCTTGAATATCATTCAAAAAAGTTTCGGATTGCCTTGTATTCCACCAATTAGTAACTAAAGGTTCCAGACTTTTATTAAATGAGAGAGAGATCCACCAGGGCAAAAAGACTATAGATGCAAGATATGGGAGGGGAGTCAATGCTTTCTTTTTTGACACTTTTAATCTGTTCTGTAAATTGTTAATGAAACTGCTTCATTCGCCGACTCTATCTGATCCGATATTTCTATGAAGCATGAGTTCTATAACAAGGTATGGAACCTATGGATCGGATCTATTCCTTCTTTTTTTTTTTTGAATTGTTTAGTCCTTGGATCTAGAAAGAATATAGAAATAGAATAAAGGTCCGTTTCGAATGAAGAAATAATCAAGTTCCCAGATATCTCAATTGGTCAAATTCGAACCAATTGTATCTTCATTTGTTCCTTTCGATGAATGCCCGAAAAACCACTTGAAGTAATGAATATTATTCGGATTTCGAGACGAAAGAACTCCCCCTGGATCAATCAATTATTTCGAAATGTTTCACTGGCTACCCACAGCCCAGGAATAATTGAGGGGATATTTCTGAAGAATATTGATGATGAAATCCGAAATGGGTGGCAAAACAAGAGAGAAATTGAATAGTTATGAGAGATCCAATCGTTTGGTCATCAAGGAGCAAAAGAAAGGATAAAAAAAAAAGAAACATCGATTGACGAAAGAGAGATAATTTACGAGATACGATCCATCTGTATCTAACGTATCAATTCAAAATATTGGTCCTAAAAAGATGAATTCTGTACTGTATTCCGAAATGTTCTGATATGTGTGATGAATACATACTTATTAGATTTGTTACTAGTATGAAAGAATTGAGTTTAGTTCCATATGTAAAAAAAAGAGTTTTGGTGGATAAAAATAGCTTCTTATTATGGTTGTTCCGTATTCGTCCGCCTGCTTTATTCTATGGGCCACAACACAACGGTATTACCAACGGAACGGGGGAAATAGAATCGAACATGTTTTGCTCGAATAAACGTTCCGAAGAAACTTCAGTTATATTAAAAAGGGGATTCCTGAGTTCCTTCCCTCATGCGGAGAAAGCATTCATTCTTCAGTTCATTTCAAAATACTTCAATTGGTACGCGCAAGAAATAGGCCGATTCAGCCGCTTTTTGTTCAATTTCTCGTGGAGTAAAATTCTCATCGGTACGAGTCAAGGGAATGGCTCCCTGGCCTCTGATTTCCATATAAAGGACACGACGAGGATAAAGACCCTCTTTAACTTCCATTCTGATTGACTGGATATCTCTCATAAGGAATCGAAGGAAGATGCGACGATTTATTCCAGGAAATCCCCAACGAAAAATACACACTATTCCTTCTTTTCTATCAAAAAGATCATAACCACTACCTACATTCCACGAAATTGTGCACCACAAATAGGAACTAATGAACAGACCAGCGATCCCATAGAAAGACATCACGATTCCTTGGGGAAAAAAAAGGATTTCCTGAGAGGGAAATACGGATATCAGATTCCTACCAAGATAACTGGAAGTTCCAACCAATAAGAATCCTAGTGAACCTAAAAAAAGGATACAGGCCCAGCAGAAATTACTTGTTTTTCGAGACCCCGTTATAAGTTCTATCCATATACGTTCGGATTGCCAGTTCATACTCGATCCAGTTGCATTCTATTGGAATTGAGAGAATAGAATAAGCCAAATGAATTTGACTTTACTTTTTTTTTGTTTTGATCCCGAAGTAACTCTCATCAACTAGCACTATTATGATGTAAACCATTAGGAGTAATTCATCGAATTGGTTAGATATAAAATAATAACATCCCCTTCATATGATCCCACTATGTATATCTACATACATATAGATACATTGACTTTCTATTTCAGATATTCGCTGATCTATTTGAAAACAAAAACAGCTATACCCACATATAATATACATGCATTTATCCATATATCATGGATCTGCATGCATAACAATAACAGCTTTTTTATTTGTGCTCGGAGGGAGTCACATGTCGTACCGTACCCTATTCCACTAAAAGATATCTGTATTATGATCCAAGTCCAAGTGTTAAAATAAATTGATGAGATTTGATCCCATCGGATCTAAACAATCTTGTTTTTTTGAACATGAAGAGATAAAGAAGCCATTGCAATTGCCGGAAATACTAGGCCCACTAAAGGCACAAAAATAGAGGGTAAATTGAAATCTGTCATAGAATAGGTGCCTCGATTTAATATTTGTACTTGTTAGAAATATATCTTATGATAAGTATATTTATTATAAGTATATAATAAGTGCAAGGAATGTAGAACTAAATAAGTGTACCTATTCATCTTTCTACACAAAATATATGTATGATAATCCGCTTTTTTATTCTTGTTCTCCCGTCCTTATCTTATAATAAAGAGTTTCTTACGAGTTCCCTAAGGATTCGTTAGAATACAGGGATTCATAGTAAAAAAAAAAGGAGGTTCTCGGGAGATATAGATATAGAAATATGCAACATTTCTATTATAGATTTTCATTATTCTATATATTAATACGTAAGAAGGAAGGGAAC